AAAAGAAAAAATGGAAGATTTAGTTACGATTCGAAATACGCTTTTCTATATTTATCCATGGATCCTTTACTAATACTCATTAAATTGGAAGTATTGATCCAATTCAAAAAAAAATTATGTTTCGCAATTAAATAATCCAATTTTCCATTTTTAATTGACCCTTGGATACAAATCACGAGAATGTATATTTTTCCTCGAATCCTTCGTTGAGAGGTAAAGGATTAAATCCTTTTAAGAAAAAAAGTTTTTCTTCGGAATATGAATCAAATCAAACCGAGGGATCCCTTAACTATAAAAGGGATTAATAAAACGAATCACACTTTTACCACTAAACTATACCCGCTACAATGGGATTATTGTATATAAATGCAACTTTTGTCGAACAAAAAAAGGTAATCGGACGTAATCAAGATAGGATCCAAAACAAAATAATGATGAAAATTATAGCATTGACGTGTTTGTTTTGGTTTTGTCAGTAAACCTAATCAGATTAGTAAAAGAGCACTCCTAATTCCAAATTTAAATAAAGAATAAAGAACAAGTTCTTTCTTTTGCTGGAGGATTTTTGACAGAACAGATAGGGCTCGATAAAACTATTTATGTTATGACATAAGAATGCATTTCACAACAATCCACAGTTCCTTATTTTTTTTCTTTTTTTCCAGTAAAGGAAAAAAATAAGAAAAGAAAGAATAAAAAAAAAAAAAATGACACTTTGATTCTATAGAATGAAATTCCATATCATAGGAATGGAAAGATCCCTTCTTCTGATTGTTGTTTCAATAATCAATAATAAACATTTTTGTTTTCAAACAAATCATTTTATCTATATCTATGATTTGGAATGGAACAAAAAATGGCCCGGCTAGGTACTGACCAGGCCAGGCCGTGAAAAGAAAAAAAGCTCTTTCGGAAGAAGAGGTATTCTTGCTTTTTTATTTTTTTTTATTCGAAATATCTCTTTAGAACCATTTCTTTATCTAAATGGGATTGCTTATAAAAGTAGTATATATTAAAGTTGTATATATTAATAGAGTCAAAAAAAAATAAAGAGAGATAAAGAAAAGAAAGGCTTTTTTTCAAGCCTTACTTTTTGTGTAATGTAAGATAGTAATTATCCTTTTTCAATTGGGAGAGATGGCTGAGTGGACTAAAGCGTCGGATTGCTAATCCGTTGTACGAGTTTTTCGTACCGAGGGTTCGAATCCCTCTCTTTCCGTTTCCGTTGATGACTTGTTATTTTATTTATTCTTTTTTTCAAAACCTTTCCTTTGTTTTTGTTTTATTTCATATAATAAATAGGGATGTACAATAGATAAAATCCTAAACATTGAAAAATCAAGCAAGTAAAAAGAAAGGCCTTTTTATTCTTCACGTCCAGGATTACGTCCTGGATCATTAGATAGGAATCCAAAGATGAAGAGAGAAACAAAAAATATCACTACTGTGTAAACAAAGAGTTTGAGAGTAAGCATTACACAATCTCCAAGATCTTTTTTTTTCAAAAAAAAAAAGAGAATAGATTCTCCATTTTTATACCCCATATCCTATTTTGACACCAATAAACAAAATGGTTTCTCGAAATCAAAAATCAAAAAGAATTTTCAGAAATTCATTTGGAATAAGAGTCGAGTCTTTCATTAAAAAAAAATCTTTCCTATTTTGAAATGACTCTAAAAGGGTTTTTCAATAAATGAAAAAGAATCCGAATGAGGAAAGAGGGGAGTCAGATTTTTTGCAGCTATCTAAGAATTGTTTGAATCGAGGGTTCATGCTGTAAGACTTATCCGATCTTATCCATTGTTCCAATTTTTTTTTTCGAATAAATTATGTCTAGGACAGTATTAAAGATCTCATCGAAAACTTACAGCAGCTTGCCAAACAAAGGCTAAGAGAAAAAAGAGAAGGGGTATTACTGGCATAAAATCTACGATTGGATTCAAAAAAGCGTAGGCCTCAGGCAATTTGGCTAAGAAAAAACTACTTGAATAAAGGGTGGAATGAAGACAGATACAGATCAAACTAAAGATATTAAGCATAACAAACATTTTTTTTTTTCTTGGACTTGGAGATAATTGTATTTTGATTGAGTTATTGTTATTGATAATTGATATCCCTTAAAAATGAAAAAAAAAAGTAAGGGATACCAAAAAATCCTTCTTTGAACTCACCCAATCAAAAATCCTTCAATTCTCAAAAAAGAATAGAAGAAATCATACTTTTATACAATATCTTAATTGAATTATATGTAATGATCAATAAATTCAGCTTCATTGTATATCTACACGTGTCAAAACCCTAGGAACAATAGAGTCCATAGATATTTATTTTCGATTGGAATTGACGAACAACCAAAAACAATACTACTGTTTAGTAGTATTGAATAGAAATTCAAATGGGGCGTGGCCAAGTGGTAAGGCAACGGGTTTTGGTCCCGCTATTCGGAGGTTCGAATCCTTCCGTCCCAGGGAATACCTATTCTATATATAGATAGAAACAGAGTAGAGAAATATCTATTATCACAATAAAGAAAGGTTTTCTTTTTGAACTACCTTCTCTACTCTTTAAGAGTTAAATATTGGATATTATGTGATTCTTGTTTCTGATTTTTAATGATTCTATTCTTCTTTAAATCCTATTTTTTCACAAATTAAATTCAACTAAGATACATATAGATGAAACTGAATCGAGTTGTGATCTAGGAATCTAGATTCGAAGAATTGGAAATAAAGAAAAAAGGGGGTTGCAAAAGAGGTTGAATGCGCTTTTCATCGTATGTCCATCCCCTTATACTTTGAATATTCATATTGAAGTTTAAGTTAGTTACTTCGAAAAGCCTTACGTCCCATATAATAAGAATTAATTAACAATGTAAGATAGCAATTTAACTAGCTGTGCTTGTACAAATTGGATTAAGAAATAATCAAGTTACATACATATAACGTATCTATTTTCTTTGAACCTCATTTTTAGGTATTTCATTTCGTATTTGATTTGGTTCTCATATATAATTGTAAATATATGTAATAATATATACAGGGGGGTAATTCATACATCCTATATTTTATTCCCCTTGCTTTAAATAAAAATTATTGAACGAACCCCCACCAGTCAAAGAAACTACGCGTAAAATGAGGAAATGCTTAATGTATTATTGTCGTTCTATTTCAGTGATAACGTTTTTTGGTTTTTTGAAAAAGATTTTGGATCCGTTAATTTGAAATATTCTATATTGAATATTCATAATTCATTCCAATGACAATTGTTCAGTCTATCTGATAGAGGGAATTCTTTTTTTTATGATTTTCTTTTTCAGTATGAAATCAAAGAAAAAGAGCCTAAATCTTCCTTTACATCAACTTTTTTTTATTCACTCCACGAAAAAAAGAAATAAATTTCTTTTTCTATCTATCTATATTTTTTGAATCACTGAGGTTTAATTCAAAGATGAATTATTTATGATGATAAATGCAATCTTTAGGAAAACTTTATTCAAATAGTGATATCCAGGTAGGTTTTTTTTTCAATTCAATAACTATTTGAATTGAATGATTTCTTATGAGTATTTGATATTCGAAGAAGTCTAAGATTGTTGAATATATCCTCTCAAGTTACTTGAAGATGCAATGTAGATTCAATACAAAGAACTTTTTTCTTCCTAATATTTAGAAATTAATAAATAAAAAAAAAATATTGCATTCATCCAATAAAAAGAAAATCGAGGATTAAAGTGAATTCTTTCTAAGACTTCTTTAGAAACCAATGGAACGACCGAACAAATGACTATTCATGATTCCCTAATTGAATCAATTACATATCAGTTCCAAACTAGAGGAATGTTATGGTAAAACTTCGTTTGAAACGATGTGGTAGAAAGCAACGTGCGACTTGAAGGACATGATCAGTTGTGGATTCTTACACCCACCCTTTTTATTATATAGGAATGAAGGTGCTCTTGGCTCGACATCCTTTGTTCTGTTCCACTCGAAACCTCATTTTTTCTTGGGTTGTAGTGTAAACAGTATGTGATGTAGCTCGAGTAGAAAGTATTGATTCATTTCTCAGGGCAAGGATCTAGGGTTAGTGCCAATTAATAAGTTGGAACAACTTCGTAAGTGTAGTCTATTTTCGATTTCTAAATCGAAAGGATCCAATTCGAGCAAGTTTCAAATCCAAAAAAGGAAAATTTGTTGGAATTAGTGAAACTCTTTTGATCCAAAGTGTATCTTGCGGGAATCAACCGTTTATGATTCTTTGATAGAAATAAATCAGAAAAAGGGCCGTGTTGCTGCCATTTTGAAACGATTAAAAATCACCGAAGTAATGTCTAAACCCAATGATTCAAGGCAAAGATAAAATATTTTGGAACAAGGAAATATCTTTTTTTTAATTGTCTCGACAACTAGATCAAGAATAAGGAGTCCAAATATATTCTAAATGAGACAAAGAAAAAGGGGTTAGAGACCACTCAAAAAATCAAATACATAAGGGTTTTCTTTTGAGCTATTTCATATTTCCGAGTTACTCAACTTGAGTTTTGAGAATACAAATTATTTTTTTTTGATAAAGAAAAAGAAGAATAAAAAAGTATTAAATAATCTTAGTCTAATTTATTTGATTTGATGCTTTTATAGATCTATTTGACATTCGAATTGTATACATAGACATATCTTCTAATTTCTCGAGCCGTACGAAGAGAAAGCTTCGTATACGTTTCTAGGGGGGGTTCTAGTTTATCTACGTCTATCCCAATGAGCCGTTTATCGAATCGTTGCAATTGATGTTCGATCCCGAAGAGAAGGAAGAGATCTTCGGAAAGTGGGTTTTTATGATCCGATAAATAATCAAACGTATTTAAATATTCCTGCTATTCTATTTTTTCTTGAAAAAGGTGCTCAACCTACAGGAACTGTTTATGATATTTTAAAGAAAGCGGGTGTTTGTTTTTAGAGAATTTCGTCTTAATTAAAGGAAAGTCAATTAATGAAATACAAAAGAAG